CAAGTTGAAACTGGATCTAACATGACTTGGAAATATCCGAGTTGTTTATTAGTTGGTGATAAAACAAAAGGAGAATTTTATTCTGTAGCATTAACAAATAATTATCAACAAGCTGATACTGGCACTAAAATGATTCATGTTGGAAAAAATACCAGAAGTCGAATTGTCTCTAAAGGAATTTCAGCTGGAAAATCAAAAAATACCTATAGAGGATGTGTTAATATTAGTAATAAAGCGATCGGAGCTCGAAACTATTCTCAATGTGATTCTTTGTTAATTGGAAATTTATCAAATGCTAACACCTTCCCATTTATTTCTGTTCAGAATCCTACAGCAAGAATAGAACATGAAGCATCAACTTCAAAGATTGGAGAAGAACAAATTTTCTATTTTTTACAACGAGGAATATCTGTAGAAAAAGGAATTGAACTAATGATTAGTGGATTTTGTCAAGAAGTTTTCACTGAATTGCCATTAGAATTTGCTGCCGAAGCAGATCGATTATTAACTTTAAAATTAGAAGGGAGTGTAGGTTAATGAAATTAGATCCTCCAATTTTGGAAATTAAAAGCTTAAAAGCATGTATAAATGAAAATGAAATTTTAAAAGATTTAAATTTAACAATTCATAAAGGTGAAATTCACGCAATAATGGGACCAAATGGTTCTGGAAAAAGTACCTTTTCGAAGATTCTTGCGGGTCATCCAGCTTATCAAGTTTTAAGTGGTGAGATTCTTTTTAAAGGATCAAGTATCTTAAATTTAGATCCAGAGGAACGTTCGCATTTAGGTATTTTTTTAGCTTTTCAATATCCGATTGAGATACCAGGTGTGAGTAATGAAGATTTTTTACGTCTTGCGTATAATTCAAGACAAAGGTTTTTAAATAAACCTGAAGTTGATCCTATTGAATTTTTTAGTGTAATAACTGAAAAATTACAACTTGTAGATATGGCACCAATTTTTTTAAGTCGAAATGTAAATGAGGGATTTTCTGGCGGTGAAAAAAAACGAAATGAAATATTACAAATGATATTATTAGATTCAGAATTATCCATCTTAGACGAAACCGATTCGGGTCTTGATATTGATGCACTAAAAATAATTTCAAAAGGTATAAATACCTTCATGAATCAAGATAAAGCCATTATTTTAATTACACATTATCAACGTTTACTTGATTATGTTAAACCTAATTATGTTCATGTAATGCAAAATGGAAAAATAATAAAAACAGGTGGTGCAGATTTAGCAAAAGAGTTAGAAATAAAAGGCTATGAATGGTTAAAATAAAGGAAAGTAATCTTAAAAGAGAGCTTTTAGATAAAAATAAACCTAAAATCATCAAAAAATTGTTATAATATATATTGTTCCTGTATATTTTTTAATATTGGGTAATTTACTAAATTAGTTAAATTTTATGTACCCAGATAATTTTTATTCAAGTACGTTTACATTATTAGCGGAGGCAGAAGTCGGAAAACACTTTTACTGGGATATTGCTGGCTTTCTAGTACATGGACAAGTTTTAGTTGTAATTTGGTTTGTTTTAGCCCTATTATTAATATTTGCATTTTTAGGTACTCGCGACACAGATCGAATTCCAAACAGTTGGCAAAATTTTGCCGAGGCAACTGTTGATTTTGTTACAGACATTGCTAGAGATCAATTAGGTGAAAGTTTTTATAGAGAATGGGTACCATTTATTGCGACTTTATTCTTATTCATTTTTGGATGTAACTGGGCTGGTGCTGTTATTCCGTGGAAATTAATAGAATTACCAGAAGGCGAATTTGCTGCCCCAACAAATGATATTAATACAACGGTAGCATTAGCTTTATTAACATCATTTGCCTATTTTTATGCAGGTTTAAGTAAAAAAGGGTTCGGTTATTTTAAACGATACATTGAACCAATTCCACTTCTTCTACCTATTAATATTTTAGAAGATTTTACAAAACCATTATCACTAAGTTTCCGATTATTTGGAAACGTATTAGCTGATGAATTAACTATTTCCGTACTGACATCATTAGTTCCATTGGTAATTCCATTACCAATTATGGCTTTAGGGATTTTTGCAGGTTCGGTACAAGCTTTAATTTTTTCAACCTTAGCAGCTGCATATATTGCAGAAGCACTTGAATAGGTCAAAATTAAAGTCAATTTTTTAAAATTATACTTATATTTACATTTATTAATTAAAATTTATTATGGACTCTATCATTTCTGCTGCTTCTGTTATAGCTGCTGGTTTAGCAATTGGTTTAGCTGCTATTGGCCCTGGTATTGGTCAAGGTAACGCCGCTGGTCAAGCTGTGGAAGGTATTGCTCGTCAACCTGAAGCAGAAAATAAAATTCGTGGTACTTTATTATTAAGTTTAGCTTTCATGGAAGCTTTAACAATTTATGGTCTAGTAGTAGCATTAGCATTATTATTCGCTAACCCATTTAATGGTTAATGAGACTGTAATTTTTAATAACAACAAATAGATAGATATAACGTAAGTAATCTTACGTTATATCGCTCTATAAACAAATCTTAATTCTATAGTATAACATATAGGTTTTCTATGGTTAATTTTTCAATATTAATTTCAAGTTCCGAAGTCAATGGTCCTGGAGGATTATTTGATATTGATGCAACTTTACCGTTAGTAGCCATTCAATTTGTCTTATTAATGGTTATTCTTAACGCACTTTTATATAGTCCATTATTGACTATTATTGAAGAACGTAAAGAATATATTTTAAACAAACTTGCAAAAGCCTCTGAAGTATTATCTCAGGCAAATGAATTAACTGCTCAGTACGAACAAGAATTAAGTAGTGTTCGTAAGGAAGCACAATTAGAAATTGCAAACTCACAAAAAATTCATAAAGAAATTCTAGAGATTGAACTTAATATTTCTCAAAAATATATTGATAATTTATTAGAGACTATTACAGAAGATCTTCTTGATAAAAAAACTACAGCCCTTAATAGCTTGGATACGATAGTTCAATCATTATGTGTTGAGGTTGAAAATAGATTATCAATTTAAATTTTTTGTTAGATGTAATTTTCCTTAATTATAAGTGAACAGTTTACATAAAAACTCTAAAATATGGAAAATTTTAATCAAATTTTTACATTACTTGCCGAACATGAAGGTATTGGTTTAAACACTGATATTCTTGAAACTGGGTTGATTAATATTGTTGCCTTAGTTGGTATTTTAATTTATGCAGGCCGAGACTTTCTAGGCTCTTTTTTAGAGCAACGTAAAACCAGTATTGTACAAGGTGTTCAAGATGCGGAAGGTAGATTAGAAGAGGCGAATCGACGTTTAAGTGAAGCACAAAAACAATTAAGTCAAGCACATATTGTTATTAGTGAAATCAAAAACGAAACAATCGCAGCAAAAAAAGTTTTGTTAGAATCAGATGCTTATGAAGCAAAGAAAGATTTAAGTACTCGTTTTAACCGAGCTTTAGCGACTTTCCGTTCAAAAGAACGTCAAATATTTTTAGAAGTTAAACAACAAATAATCCTACTAGTTTTAAAACGCACAGTAGCTCGTGCTCAACAAACATTTGGTTCAAAAGAACGTGCAACTACGCTAATTAATGACACTATTAATAAATTAGAAGGAGATTTGTTATGAGTATAAATCCTTTAGCTTCAAAAATTGCAGCTCCTTATGCACGTGCTTTGTTTGACTTTTCAGTTGAGCAAAATCTTATGCATCAAATTACTGCTGATTTTCAGAATTTGGAAGTCTTTTTAAATAAAACACCTGAATTAACACAATATTTAAGTAACCCTCTTATTGATCCTAAACAAAAAGAGGAAGTTTTAATTAAAACTTTAAAATCGCAAATCAATCAAGAAACTTTTAAATTTTTAATTGTTTTAGTAAGTCGCGGTCGAATTAATTTATTACAAGCTGTTATTACTAGTTATTTAAATTTAGTATATGAAGCGGCTTCAGTAAAAATGATTGAAGTTTCTACTGCTTATGCTTTTACGAATTTGCAAAAAAATACGCTAATTAAAAAACTAAAAGACTTAACAAAAGCAAGAGAAATTCGTCTAGTGATTACTGTTGATTCTAGTCTAATTGGCGGTTTTTTAATTAAAACTAATTCAAAAGTACTTGATTTTACAATTAAAAATCAGTTAGAAAATTTAGCAAAACATTTAGACAGTGTTTTAGAAATTTAAAAATAACTAAATTCTTTTATTAACTTTATTATTTCAAAAATAATACAATGATAAATATTCGTCCAGACGAAATTAGTAGTATTATCCGTGAACAAATTGAAAAATATGATCAAGATGTTAAAGTAGATAATATTGGTACCGTTTTACAAGTAGGTGATGGTATTGCTCGAGTTTATGGGCTTGACCAAGTAATGAGTGGTGAACTTTTAGAATTTGAAGATAAAACGATTGGTATTGCACTTAACTTAGAAAATGATAATGTTGGTGTAGTATTAATGGGTAATGGTCGTCAAATTTTAGAAGGTAGTACTGTTAAAGCTACAGGCCAAATTGCTCAAATTCCAGTAGGTGAAGAGTTCCTAGGTCGAGTAGTGAATCCATTAGGTGTAGCAATCGATGGAAAAGGGGATATTGCTGGCTCTGAAACACGCTTATTAGAAGCAATGGCTCCTGGTATTATTAGCCGTAAGTCTGTTTGTGAACCTTTACAGACCGGTATTACATCAATTGATGCTATGATTCCAATTGGAAGAGGTCAACGTGAGTTAATTATTGGTGACCGCCAAACTGGAAAAACAGCAATTGCTGTTGACACCATTATTAATCAAAAAACCGAAGATGTAGTTTGTGTATATGTTGGTGTTGGTCAAAAAGCTTCTACGGTTGCACAAGTAGTAAACGTACTTGAAGAAAAAAATGCAATGGCTTACACAATTATTGTTTCAGCTAGTGCGAATGATCCAGCTACATTGCAGTATATTGCGCCATATGCTGGTGCTGCATTAGCAGAATACTTTATGTATAATGGTAAGGCAACTTTAGTTATTTATGATGATTTAACTAAACAAGCAATGGCATACCGTCAAATGTCATTATTACTTCGTCGTCCACCAGGACGTGAAGCATATCCAGGTGATGTTTTCTATTTACATTCACGTTTATTAGAACGAGCAGCTAAACTTAGTGATGCACTAGGTGGTGGAAGTATGACAGCTTTACCTGTTATTGAAACTCAAGCGAGTGATGTATCAGCATATATTCCTACTAATGTAATTTCAATTACAGATGGACAAATTTTCTTATCAAATGATTTATTTAATTCAGGTATTCGTCCAGCCATTAATGTAGGTATTTCAGTTTCTCGTGTTGGATCTGCAGCACAAACAAAAGCAATGAAACAAGTTGCAGGTAAACTTAAATTAGAGTTAGCTCAATTTGCAGAACTTGAAGCATTCTCTCAATTCGCATCTGATTTAGATGAAGCTACACAAAAACAATTAGCACGTGGTACACGTTTACGTGAAGTGTTAAAACAACCACAAAATTCACCTTTATCTGTTGCAGAACAAGTTGCCGTAATTTATACAGGTATCAATGGATTTTTAGATGAATTAGAAGTTGGAGATGTTAAAAAATACTGTGCAAGTTTATTAACATTCTTAAATACATCACAAAATCCTTATATTGGAATTGTGAGTTCAACAAATCAGTTTACTGATGAAGCGGAAACTTCATTAAAAGAAGCAATCTCAGAATCGAAAGCTGTCTTTATGAAAAATTAGTAATTTCTTAAAAAATTACAGTTTCATTCGTCGTAATTTAATAAAAATAAGTTTAATTTTTAAACTTATTTTTATTAAATTAACATAATTTTTATTTTTTTTAATTTTAGAATTAAGCTTAACAAAAATTCTATTATCTTACGTAATTTTTATTATCTTTACTTATAATAATAGTATAGCTAACTTTTTTCTAGTTTAGTTGTAAGAAAGTCAAAAACCATTATTTATATTTAAGGAATGAATTACTATGGCATTACCATGGTATCGTGTTCATACTGTTGTTTTAAATGATCCTGGAAGATTAATTGCAGTACATTTAATGCACACAGCGTTAGTTGCCGGTTGGGCAGGTTCAATGGCATTATACGAACTTGCTGTTTTTGATCCTTCTGATCCAGTTTTAAATCCTATGTGGCGTCAAGGCATGTTTGTAATGCCGTTTATGACACGTCTAGGTATCACAGATTCATGGGGTGGTTGGAGTATTACTGGTGAAAGCGTATCAAATCCTGGAATTTGGAGTTTTGAAGGTGTAGCATTATCACATATTATCTTATCAGGTATGTGTTTCTTAGCTGCCATCTGGCACTGGGTATATTGGGATTTAGAGTTATTCCGTGATCCACGAACAGGTGAACCTGCTTTAGATTTACCAAAAATCTTTGGTATTCACTTATTTTTATCAGGTTTATTATGTTTCGGATTTGGTGCTTTCCATGTAACAGGATTATTTGGTCCTGGTATTTGGGTTTCAGATGCATATGGTATTACTGGAAAAGTACAACCAGTAGCACCTTCATGGGGCGCTGATGGTTTTAATCCTTTTAATCCAGGTGGTATTGCCGCTCATCATATTGCAGCAGGTATCTTTGGTATTTTTGCAGGTATTTTCCATTTAACAGTTCGTCCTCCACAACGTTTATACCGAGCATTAAGAATGGGTAATATTGAAACTGTGTTATCTAGTAGTATTGCCGCTGTTTTCTTTGCCGCTTTTGTTACGTCTGGTACAATGTGGTACGGTGCTGCAGCAACTCCTATTGAATTATTCGGTCCAACTCGTTATCAATGGGATAGTGGATATTTCCAACAAGAAATTGAGCGTCAAGTAGAAACATCTGTAAGTGAAGGGTTATCTGAAAGTCAAGCTTGGTCACGTATTCCAGATAAATTAGCATTTTACGATTATATTGGAAATAATCCAGCAAAAGGTGGTTTATTCCGTGCTGGTCCTATGGATAAAGGTGATGGTATTGCTGAAGCTTGGTTAGGTCATCCAATCTTCCGAGATAAAGATGGTCGTGAATTAACTGTTCGACGAATGCCAGCTTTCTTTGAAACATTCCCTGTTATTTTAGTAGATAAAGATGGTATCATTCGTGCAGATATCCCATTCCGTCGTGCGGAATCAAAATATAGTATTGAACAAGTTGGTGTAAGTGTTGATTTTTACGGTGGTAAATTAAATGGTCAAACATTTAAAGACGCTCCAACAGTTAAAAAATTCGCTCGAAAAGCACAATTAGGTGAAGTTTTTGAATTTGATAGAACAAGTTTAGAATCTGACGGTGTATTCCGTAGTAGTCCACGTGGTTGGTATACTTTTGGTCACGCGAATTTTGCTTTACTATTCTTCTTCGGTCATTTATGGCATGGGGGTCGTACTATTTTCCGTGATGTATTTACAGGTATTGGTGCTGAAGTTACAGAACAGGTAGAGTTCGGTGCATTCCAAAAGCTTGGTGACAAGTCTACTAAGAAACAAGGTGCTGTATAAATTATAGTCTTTGTTTTTTAAATCTATTCAAAATTAAACAGGATTAAACAATGGAAGCTTTAGTTTATACGTTTTTACTTATTGGTACTTTAATGGTAATTTTCTTTGCCGTATTCTTTAGAGAAACACCTAGAATTATTAGAAAATAAAACCATTTAATTGGTTTTATTTTTTAATCTTCGTGTTCTTCAAATGGATCACGTAGATTTTTGGAAGCGGGTCCAAAAGCAGTATATATTGAATATGTAGTAATACCTAAAAGTAAGCTCGACACAAAAATTACAATAATTGTTGCTGTTTCCATGTTATATAACTATCTAAATTAACATTTTAGTATTATATAACATGCAATAGAAAAATTAATTTATTAATAATGTAAAATTTTTTATGGCATTAAGAACTAGATTAGGCGAAATTTTACGCCCATTAAATGCAGAGTATGGTAAAGTTGCTCCTGGTTGGGGAACAACTCCAATCATGGGAGTGGTAATGTTAGCATTTTTAGTATTTTTATTAATTATTTTACAAATTTATAATTCATCTCTAATTATTGAAAATGTTGATGTAGATTGGTCAAATGGTATTGTTTAATTAAATAATACGAAACTCATAAATTAAAAGGCTTTTAAAAGCCTTTTAATTTATAAAAATTTAAATCAATTTCACACTATATTATAAATCTATGGATATTATAAGTCTAGGTTGGGCAGGCGTAATGACAATGTTTACATTTTCATTAGCGTTAGTAGTTTGGGCCCGGAATGGTTTTTAAAGATTAAAATTTTATAAAACTTAAAAATTTTTAAATATTATGGCATTAGTTCAAGCAATTTTTCCATATGCAAGTCCAGAAATTGTTACTGCAGCAGTTACATGTTTCTTTATGACCTTATTTGGTCTTTCTTTAGGATTTGCATTATTAAAAGTTCAAGGCGAATAAGAAATATTTAATAATAATATAGTACATATTATTATTAAATATTTATTGTTTATTAAGAAAATATATTAAAAATATAATCCTAACATATCTGGGAAAAACCGATTTATTTCAATAATAAAACCAGCTGTAAATGTCATCCATAATGTTAAAAGAACTGGAGCTGTTGATAAATACTTTTGAAGATCATTCATAGAATTAAAATTAATTAAAATAAACGTTTGATAATTTTAACGTGGTGAGACAGTTACTTCATCCTTTGGTGCAACTAACTCATTACTTACAAATTCTTGCCATGCGGAAATTGGCCAAATATAACCTGTTGTCATTATTTTTAATGCTAATGGGACATTTATAATAATTTCACTTTCCGTTGGATTTTTTGTCGTGCTGACTGCGCGTAAATATTTACGTCCTACCCAACCAATCCAACCAGAAATATAAATAAACCCAAATCCAGGGAAAATAAATTCTGCAGCGTGGCTCCAACGTCCATCGGCTATTAAATGAGGTAATCCATCAGTTCCACACAATAATTCTGAACGACTATATTTATCAAATCGAGCTTGTGTTCGTTCGATTTGTTGTTGTAAAGCTAAGGCAGGTGGTGAACCTGCTTCATATTTACTCATTCGTTGTTCCAATTTTTTTACACTTGCCTTTAACCTTTTATTAAAAGCGGGAGATTCACTACATTTTGTTAAGCCCCCAATATCTGCTAATGCTGAATTTGGGAATAATGTAATGAAAACGGTAAAAAGTAAAATTAAAAAATTAACACGTTTCATTAGCAAAATAAAGAAAATTAAAAACTTTTGATTTGGTAAAAAATTTCATTATGATATCGGTATTCCTACTGTATATAGTAATTTAGTTTTTAATAAAAAACCATTTTTTAGCAAAAAAATTAAACATTGTATATTGTTATTACTCTGTTCTAGCTTTTAAATTTTTAAAAACTTTCTCATTTGGTAATAAAACGAAGTAATTAATTAAAGAAATAACAGAGTAAAAACTTCAGTAAATGTAATATAAAGATCTTTTTTTAGTAAATAATCTTAAGCTTTTTGTTTTTATCAAAGCTTTTTTAATTTTTCGATTCCTTGTTTACAAATTATTATTAATAAATATTTTAACGAGTCTCTGGCCATCTATTCATTTCTAATTTAAGGGCTGAGAACAGATTATAACTTTTCGAGATCAAAAAATGTTTGGAATTTTGGTTTTGGTTGTAAAATAAATAAAATAGTAGCTAAAAGACTCTGAAAAGGTACTAAAAAAATTTCCTTTTGTAAATTCTGAATTTCTCATAAGATTCTAGAATTTCGTATTACTAAGTTGGTTTTTGAAAAAACCAACTTAGTAATTATCATTCTTTATAAATTACTCAAGATCCTTACGGTTTGGATTTCGCGATGGATCACTTGAAAGAAAACCAAAAATGAATAAAGAAACAAAAAAGATAACTGTTGTGTAAACTAAAATTTTTAAAGTTAACATTCAATTTTTCCTAGGAACTGTTTTTAATAATATTAATTATACTAAAATAAAATAAATATAAATCATTTAATTCAATAAAAAATATTATTTTTTATTTTCGGTAATTACAATATTTTTTAAAGAGAATGGATAGATTTTAAAAACAGAAACTTCAATTTGTTTGTTCATTGGAATTGTCGAACTATAATAACTACTTTCACGAAGTGAAAGATAGCCTTCAATGATAATATAATCATTAATTTGATAATATTGCATAATGTCGTACCCTAAATTACCCCATATTGAAAGTTGTAAGGGTATTTCAAGTTTATTCTTTTTTGTTTGACAAAGTTTCACAAGAATTTCTGTTATACAAATATCATTTTTGAAAAAACTCTGTTCCGGTTTTCGAATTATTTTAACAATAAAATTTACATAATTCATCTCAATCGTTGAATATTAAATTATTAAATTCTTTTGTTTCTGAATATCCTCAAAATTAATATCACGTAATCGTTTTAATAATCGAATAAAATATTCTAAAAAATAATCATCCAATTGTGTAATTTCATTTTCGTCTATTTTAAATGTCTTATATAAATCAAAAGTTGATTTTGAAAAATTATTTTCTACATTTAAAATTTCTACAAAAGCTAACCGATCACTAATATTTTGTCCCCACTCAAAAAATCCAAAAAATTGACTTGCCAATTTTAAAAGAAAAAGTGGAATTCGATTAACTTTTGCCGATTGACCAGCTAATTGTTCACACAAACTAATTATCTCTGATGAAATCCAACCTTTTTGTCCTCCTAAAACAAACGTTCGATTTTCTGTTTGGGGTAATTGTAAAGATCTCAAACAAAATTTTGCGATATCTTGTGTATCCATATACGATACACAAGTGTTTTCATTTGTTACTAGGATTGGTAAATTTTCTAAAACAGGTATTGCATATTGTTCGATTAAACCTTGATAAAAACCTGCTAGTCGGAAAATTGTATATGGTATTTTAGATTCCTTTAATTTAGTTTCAATTCCGAATTTCATTTCCATTAAGGGAATATTTAAGAATTGTTCAACGTTTTGGGAAGAACAAAATATAAAGCGTTGTACATCAGCTGCTTTCGCTGCCTCAATTAATGCACATTTTCCATCCCAATCAACTTCTTTTAATGAATCTAAATCCGAAGGTCGACTTGTGGAAGCATCAATAACTGCACTAATACCTTGGAAACAAAGTGGAATTGTTTCGGGGCGACTTAAATCGCCATAGATTAATTCTGCACCCCACTCTTTTAAGAAATTTGCTTTTCGAAAATTTCTTACCAAACAACGAACTGGATATCCTTTTGTTAAAGCTTGAAGAACAATTTGCCGGCCTAATGTTCCTGTTCCGCCAATAATAAGTAAACTCATATATTTTTATTTTTATTTATAAAGAGGATTTTTTGATTAAAAAATTATAATTTTTTAATCAAAAATAGTACTTTGCAAAATATCTTCTGCTTCAATATTTACTAATTCTTTTTTCGTTAACACCTGACCACGACTATCAAATATTCGATTTGCTTGTCTCATGCGAGCTCGATCCAATGCATTTTTTACACTACGAGCATTTGCAAATAATGGCTTTTCTTTTCGTCTAGTAATATATTGTGTTAATGCAACTTCGGCTTGAGGTGTTAGTTGATATTGTTGCTCTTCTAACATCAATTTTGAGATTTGTAGTAATTCTTCAACAGTATAATCTGGAAAATCAATGTGATTTGCAATACGTGAAGATAATCCTGGATTTGATTCATAGAATCGATCCATAGGTTCTTTATAACCAGCTAAAATGACAACTAAATCATCTCGCTGATTTTCCATGACTTGTAATAAAATTTCAATGGCTTCTGACCCGTAGTCTCTTTCATTATCTGGTTTATATAAATAATATGCTTCATCAATAAATAAAACTCCGCCCATTGCTTTTTTAAGTACTTCTTTTGTTTTTGGAGCAGTATGGCCAATATATTGTCCAACTAAATCATCACGAGTTACCGTTAATAAATGACCTTTCTTGATATATCCTAATTGGTATAAGATATCTGCCATTTTTAAACCAACTGTTGTTTTTCCGGTTCCTGGACTCCCAGTAAATGACATATGCAAACCGGGGCTACCAGTTGTAATTCCTAAATTTTTTCTTAATTTATCAATTAATAGTAATGCTGCAATCTCTCGAATTCTTGATTTAACTGGGGTTAATCCCACTAATTCTTCATCTAATAAATTTAAAATTTTAGCAATTTCCGTTTTGTTATATTCTTCTTGCAAATTTACAGGACTATTATTCATAATTTTGTTATTAAAAATTTGTTTATAAACTTATAATTTTTCTGTAATAAATCGGTTCTTAATAAACCGATTTATTAGAATTAAAGTGAAAAGTTAATTTGTTGTAAATGTAGGGATACTTGAAAGACAAATTAAAGCAAATCCAGCACTTCCACAAGCACCTACAAAAAATCCACCTTTAAATTGATCCCAAGCTTTTTTTGTTTGTAGATCGTTCGGATTCTCTATTGTTTGCCCTTGACCAAAAGCAGCAGCTCCATAAATTGTTAATCCTAAAGTTAGAATAAGAATTAAACCAATCGTCGAAAGAAAACCACTAAATAATGCTATATCTGAGTTTCGTAATGGTCCTAATTTAACAAATGGACCCATTAAAAAGTACCCATGTGCTAATCCAATCTCTAATCCACGCAATAAAGGTGTTAATCCAAATCGGTATGCTGGTAGGTTTTTTAAAATAGCTCGTGTTACTGCCGACGATGTTATAGGTGTTGCTAAATGACCTACAAATGGATCATCATTATACGGTTTAATAAAATTAGCCATAAATTGAATTTAATATTTAATGAAGTTAATAGTAAAGTTATTTGATTAATCTAAGGTAGTTAAAAAATTAATGAAAATTTTTACTAACCAAAATTTTTAGATAGATTACTATATAATATATATTAATATACAGAAAAATTTTTATAAACTTCATTTTTATAAAATAAAAAGATTTTATGACAGTTGCTATTGATTACTTTTTATTAGTAGGCTTTTGTTTTGCTTTTACTTCAGGCTTATATCTAGGCTTAAAATCAATTAAATTAATTTAATATACTATAGACCATAAGCAATGCAGAAAGAGATTCGGCGAGATAAAATTATTGGATCCCGACGCTTTAGTAATTATTTTTGGGCCATTTTTTTATGCAGTGGTGGTATCAGTTTTTTACTAGCTGGTATTTCAAGTTATTTTAAAATTAATTTCTTACCTATTGCAAATCCTAGAGAATTAGCTTTTATTCCTCAAGGTTTGGTCATGAGTTTTTATGGAACGTTAAGTATAGCTCTTAGCCTTTATATTTTTGTTACTCTCTTATGGGATATCGGAAGTGGCTATAACGAATATAACAAGATTGAAAATCTTGTTAAAATAGTTCGAAAAGGATTTCCTGGAAAAAATCGTGAAATTCTTTTAACATATCCTTTAGCCAATATTCGAGCTATCGGAATAAAAATTTCTGAGGGATTAAACCCAAAACGAAGCATTTATTTATGTTTAAAAGATGAACGACAAATTCCACTAACGCCAGTTCAGCAACCAAATACAATTTCAAATTTGGAAGAGGAGGCTGCTGATCTAGCTAAATTTTTAGATTTGAAATTAGAAAATTTATAATATTTTATTGCTTTTTATACCCGCATGATTTTATAATCAATATATGCGGGCATAGTTTAGTGGTAAAACCTTAGCCTTCCAAGCTAATGATGGGGGTTCGATTCCCCCTGCCCGCTCTCGGTTAAGTTTTAGAATGAGCAACAATCATTTTTTATAGGAGAATATAGAATTATGTCTGGTGGATCTACCGGTGAACGTCCATTTTCGGATATTATTACAAGTGTACGTTATTGGATTATTCATAGTATTACAATTCCCTCTCTTTTTGTTTCAGGGTGGTTATTCGTTAGTACAGGTTTAGCGTACGATGTTTTTGGAACTCCACGTCCAAACGAATACTTTACACAAGATCGTCAACAAATTCCGTTAGTAAACGATCGATTTAGTGCAAAACAAGAATTAGAAGATTTAACTAAAGGTTTATAGGAGGTAAAAAAAAGATGGCAAAAAATATTAATCAACCTGTAGCTTATCCTATTTTCACTTTCCGTTGGTTAGCTATTCATGGTTTAGCTATTCCTACAGTTTTCTTCTTAGGTGGGATTACAGCTATGCAATTCATTCAACGATAATTTAATAATAATAGATACAGACGTGAGGTAAATATTATGACAGGTCCAAATCCTAATAAACAGGCAGTAGAATTAAATCGAACTTCTCTTTACTGGGGACTTCTATTAATTTTTGTTTTAGCCGTATTATTTTCGAGTTATTTCTTTAATTAAAATTTATAAATAGGAGTTTTTTATATGTCAAATACTGGTAGAATTCCTTTATGGCTAGTTGGTTTAGTTGGTGGTTTAGCAGTAATTACAATGCTTAGTTTATTCATTTATGGTAGTTATTCAGGATTAGGTTCATCTTTATAAAGTTAAAATAAAGATATTCTTTTGCTAATAAGAAATCCATAAGAGATTTTGACTTTTTTAGTTATCAACTCAAAAATAACTAAAAAAGCCAAAATCGAAAAATTGAATTAATTACCTTCTAAAAAAAAGCTGACGAAGTTTTCTAAAAAGTTTTCTCGAAAATTTATTTAATTTTTGTGGAATCTGGCGATCTTTCCCAAGCCATCCATACCATAGTTTCGGAAAACCTGATTTGTTCCGACCCTCTAATCCATACGGTTTCCACCGCGAGTTATATTCTTGCCAATCTGTGTAACCACCACTGTATAAACTCTCTTTAGGTCTTGGACCAACATGTAATTCTGTATTTTCCGTTAAAAATGGAACATAAAAATATTGACTAAAAAGAGCATGTGTTAAGGCATAAAATATAAATAAAAATTCTAGATAGAGCATACATCTTAATCCTACAGCAATTATTGCTGGCCTATCATATATTCCTGCCCGTTGTAAATTCCATGCGTATATTGAGACGCGAATAGCTAATTTAAATAGATATTGTTCTATCCAATCGTAGGTTTGTAAAAATGTCCAGTGCCATCGGATAAGATAGGGACAATACTGTTTCCAAACTCGCGTAAAATAAACCCATGATGTTATTGGCCACATAGCTTTAAATGTTCGAATACATTGATTAACTATTCGAGGTAAAAGATTATCGAATATCGTGTAATAGATCTTATCGGTTACAGAACTAATCGATTTTGGCATACGTGAAAAAAACATGGAAATTGGATCAATTCTATATTCATCTCTAAGTGCAGATTTAGTGAGTGCAAATTTTAAACTAAAAAAATCACTACCAGATCTTACTTCGTTATCGGTATAAGAAAATTTTGTTGGAAGTTGTTTTCTAAATTCCGTAACGATTAAACTTCTATATGACATTTTATATGCATTTTTATCTTCCAGTGCCGAACTTCGGGCTCGTGAGAGTTCTTTCATCCCAAGACCTTTAATAGTACCACTCCAGTTTAAGACAACTTCCCTAGCATGAAAATACCATAATGCTGCAGCAAATAAGCTAATACTGCAAATATAAAAAGATGTCTTTATATTATATTTAACGGTAAGGATAATAAATCTAATAAAGGTAATAAAAAGGCATATATTTTCTACATCTACCAGACTAAGACCTCTTTTAGAATAATCAATAATTGCTTGTATAATTATACGTAATGTCTCAAAAGAAACACTGGTTGATATAGGAATTGACTCTGCATTCCCATAAATTGTTTGGTAATCTGAATTTATTGCTATTATGTTAGGATCTGAAATTCCAAAAAAATTCAGAATTGTTTCCTGATCTATCTGAATTAAGAAAACTAATAGCTTAGTTACTAAGTCCATGATATAATTCTAATATAAAAAGAAACCAACATTTATTTTTTTATAAATTTGTAATCTCAAAATTTCCTCCACAATATTAGTATACTGGAAAGGTTAAATTTTTTCAAGATTATTCAAACTATTCTATCGTTAAGGTAATTCGACTAGTTACCATCAGACTTCTTTTTTATCATTAATGTTGTTTAATAAAAATAATTAATAAATTTTAAATCATAATTAATAAATACCCCCAAGGGAATTCGAATCCCTGTCTGCTCCGTGAAAGGGAGCTGTCCTAGGCCTCTAGACGATGGGGGCATAAAAAGTTTAGTTGTAACTCTACTTAACTAGTTTTCAATAAACTAGAAAGCGGGCAACGCGATTCGAACGCGCGACATCAACCTTGGCAAGGTTGCGCTCTACCACTGAGCTATGCCCGCTTTAAAATTCTTTGTAGAAGATCATAATCTCCTACTTCTCTCTTAATTTTATAATATTGCTTTAATTGTGTCAATAGTTTAATTTAGTTTAGAAATTATAGTCTAGACTATAATTTCTAGTGAGACTAAATTGATGATGAAATGCCATCGGCAGCAGCAATAACAATAACAAGGCCAACCCAAGCTTGAAAAGCTCTAGTAAATGTGCTTTTTGATGCTTCCCATTCACCAGGAGTTGCTAATGCTACTGGAACAGTTACCACTAAACCTAATGAGATGAAAACTAATAAAGCTACTAACGCAGTTATCATAAATATTTTTCGAAACTTTTTATATTGATGATTGAATCTAGGATATATTAAAGATTACCTTTTTTTAAAGCTAATAATACAATCACAGCCGGGCCTGCTAACATGATAGCACCCGTTGCTATTAGCTGACCTATAACTTGCCAATTAATCATTTTTAAAATCCTTAAATTTATAAATTTTTAGTGAAAGTTTAAATAACAAAATAACTTATATTGTTAATAGTTATTCTACTTTAAAACTCTTAAAGTAACTATATTATTTTAAATAATATTTTATTTTTTATAACTATGGTAAAAGGAAAATTATTTTACTCTAAATTGTTTAATATTTTTGTCTTTTCATGTTAATATATTTATAGGGTTGCTAACTCAATGGTAGAGTACTCGGCTTTTAACCGATTTGTTCTGGGTTCGAGTCCCAGGTAACCCATAGAAGATTAAAATAAAAAATATTTTTTCGTTTCTTTTCTTAGTATCGTATCAATTTTTACCTATTTTTTATTTTAATTGATAAAATTTTGATTATCCAGCTTAAAAAAAGCTGGATAATAATAATTAAGTATTAGTCAATAGGACGCATCGATAATACTGGTTCGTTAGCACGGTTGATTCCTTTTTCGAAACCAGCAGCAGCAGCTCGAGCTCGACCTGAGTGCCACCAGTGACCAACTAAGAAGAAGAATCCTAAGAAGAAGTGCGAACAACATAACCATGAACGTGGTGAAACGTAGTTTACTGAGTTAATTTCAGTTGCTACACCACCTACTGAGTTAAGTGAACCTAATGGTGCGTGCGTCATGTACTCTGCAGCACGACGTTCTTGCCAAGGTTGAATATCATTTTTAATCTTGTTAATATCTAACCCATTTGGACCTCGTAATGGCTCAACCCAAGGAGCACGTAAATCCCAAAAACGCATTGTTTCACCACCAAAAATGATTTCTCCACTAGGAGAACGCATTAAGTATTTACCAAGACCTGTAGGACCTTGAGCAGATGAAACATTTGCCCCTAAACGTTGATCTCGTACTAAGAATGTGAACGCTTGAGATTGTGATGCCTCAGGACCCGTAGGACCGTATAATTCACTTGGATAAGCCGTATTATTATACCAAGAGTATAAAGATGCTGTGAAGCCCATTAATGAAATAGCTGCTAAACTATATGAAAGATATGCTTCACCTGACCAAACAAATGCTCGACGAGCCCATGCAAAAGGTTTTGTAAAGATGTGCCAGATACCACCCGTGATACATAAAATGCCTACCCAGATGTGACCACCAATAACATCTTCCATGTTATTTACTGATACAACCCAACCGTCACCACCGAATGGTGAGCGGAAAACGTATCCAAAAATTACAATTGGATTTAATGTAGGTGTTGTAATGTAACGAACATCACCACCACCAGGTGCCCATGTATCATAAACACCACCTAAATACATGGCTTTAATAACTAATAAAAATGAACCAAGACCTAGTAAACATAAATGAATACCTAAGATTGTCGTCATTTTATTTTTATCACGCCAATCATAACCAAAGAATGGGAATGATTCTTCTAATGTATCTGGACCTAATAATGAGTGGTAAATACCACCAAAACCTAAGACAGCAGAAGAAATTAAGTGAATAACACCAACAGCAAAATATGGGACAGTTGAAGTAATTTCTCCACCAGGTCCAATTCCATATCCTAAAGTTGCTAAATGTTGGATTAAGATAAAACCTTGCTCATAAGTTGGTTTTTCCGGTACAAAGTGTGATACTTCGAATAATACCATAGCACCAGCCCAAAATACCATTAAACCTGCGTGTGCTACATGAGCACCTAATAATTTACCTGAGACATTAATTAAACGGGCATTTCCACTCCACCAAGCGAAGCCTGTCGACTCAATGTCGCGACCTGCAATACTACTATTAAAGGGCGTTTCCACGTGGTAATACCTCCTCAGGGAATACGAAGTTTTCATGTGGTTGATCTTGTGCAGCCATCCACGCACGGATACCTTCGTTTAATAAAATATTTTTTGTATAGAATGTTTCAAATTCTGGATCTTCTGCTGCACGTAACTCTTGTGAAACAAAATCATATGCACGTAAATTTAGAGCTAAACCTACAATACCAATTGCACTTGTCCATAGACCTGTTACAGGTACAAATAACATGAAGAAATGTAACCAACGTTTATTTGAGAATGCTACACCAAAGATTTGTGACCAGAAACGGTTCGCTGTTACCATAGAGTATGTTTCTTCAGATTGCGTTGGTGTAAATGCACGGAATGTGTTTGCAGCATCACCATCTTCAAATAATGTATTTTCTACAGTAGCACCATGAATCGCACAAAGTAATGCACCACCTAAGATACCAGCAACACCCATCATATGGAATGGATTTAATGTCCAGTTATGGAAGCCTTGTAAGAATAATAAGAATCGGAAAATCGCAGCAACACCAAAACTAGGAGCGAAGAACCAACTAGCTTGTCCTAATGGGTATAATAAGAATACTGAGACGAATACTGCAATTGGACCTGAAAATGCAATAGCATTATAAGGTCGAATCCCTACTAAACGAGCGATTTCAAATTGACGTAAACAGAAACCAATTAAACCAAATGCACCATGTAATGCAATAAATGTCCAAAGACCACCAATTTGACACCAGCGAGTAAAATCACCTTGTGCTTCAGGACCCCATAAAAGTAATAAAGAATGGCCCATACTATTTGCTGGAGTTGATACCGCAGCTGTTAAGAAGTTACATCCTTCTAGATATGAACTTGCTAAACCATGTGTGTACCAAGATGTTACGAATGTTGTACCTGTCATCCAGCCACCTGCAGCTAAATAAGCTGTTGGAAATAATAATAAACCTGACCAGCCAACAAAAACAAATCTATCTTTTTTTAACCAGTCATCGATAAGATCAAATAAACCACGTTCTTGGTTTTGTCCAATAGCAATGGTCATATTTTATAATCCTTAAAAATAAAATAACTTATTCAGTAAACCTTAATGTTAATTTTTACTTCAGTCTTTACAGCCTACATCTACTATTATATACTAACTAAGGAAAATAAATTAAAAAATTTTAATTTTTGAGATTAGTAAATATTATTACACACCAAATTGTAATATATATTTACTAATTAAATTTAACTTTCTGCAATATCATCTGTTGATATGTATAGAAAGAATAAAGCCATACTGAACGCTGGAAAAATTAGACCAACAAGAGGTACTAAGATTGAGGGTAAAAATGCTGCTGCCATAGTTTTATTTTATTATCAAAGTTTTGAATCTAATACTAAAATTAGTGTTAATAATTGATAATATTAATTGTATATGAAAATTAAGTTGAAATTAAAAAAATATCATTAATATAAATCAAAATTTTCTTTATTTTTATAGTAGAATTAATATTATTAAATTTACAGTATTTCATATTACTAATTTTATATATCTAGAGGTTTTATTTTATGGAAAGTTTATTAATAGCTCGATTACCTGAAGCATATATTGTATTCAGTCCAATTGTAGATGTTTTACCGATTATTCCAGTTTTCTTTTTATTATTAGCTTTCGTTTGGCAAGCAGCTATTGGTTTTAGATAATCTGATTTTGGATTTTCAAAATCTTGTCATTTAGCTTTTAGAAAAAACTAAAAATTAATAATTAGTTTATATCTTCATGAATTAGTTCTAAAATTCGATTTTTGAATTGGGACGGAAATATAGCATATATTTACATTTTTATATTAAGAATTTTAAGGATAAATTAAATGGTAGAACCTTTATTATCTGGAATAGTTTTAGGATTGATTACTGTATCTGCAATAGGTTTATTTGTAGCAGCGTATCTACAATACCGTCGTGGGAATCAATTCGAAATTTAAATTAATTTCGGTTAAGAAAATTAATTTTCTTAACCGAAATTAATTTAAATTTTCAAAGATTGAAAAAGGTCGAGCTTTATTTATAATATTTTTTTATTTTTTTAATTTACATTTGTTGAAATTTTGTTAACCTTCGACTTTGATAATTATGATGCAAAATAAAGAAGCTTTTTTTATTTTACTGTAACTTTCGAAGTAGAAGTCTTTATTCTTATAAAGTATCGAACTAATTTTTTTCTTTTAACTTGATTAGTTATTAAATTTAAGAAAGTTGAAAAAATTAATTAGATACTTTATAAGAACTTAATTTAAAATTTCTGCAATTAACAATGAATTTATTTTAAAGAAGCTTTTGCACCAGCATCTTCAAGTTGTTTTTTAGCATCTTCAGCAGCATCTTTCGCTACGCCATCTTGAATTTGTTTTGGTGCTGATTCTACAAGCTCTTTTGCTTCTTTTAGACCTAAACCAGTTAAGCTTCGAACAACTTTTAAAACAGCAATTTTCTTATCAGCTGGTACTTCATCTAACATTACGTCAAATTCTGTTTTTTCTTCAACTTCTTCAGCAGCAGCTGGACCAGCCATTACCATTGTACCACCTGCACTTGCTGATGCATCCACACCAAAAGTTTCTTCAATTTTGCTTACTAGCTCAGATGCTTCTAATAATGTTAGTGTTTTTAATTCTTCAACAATTTGATCAATTTTTTCTGACATAAGAAATCCTTCTTTAAATAAATATAGATAAGTTAATAAAAAGTTCGAATTTGTTTTAATTAAGTAATAAATTTAAACAAAAGCATTTAAATCTAATTGAATAGATGGCCCCATTGTTGTACAAATAAATAAACTTTTAAAATATTTACCTTTTACACCGGGAGGTCTATTTTGTTCAATTGATTTATATAATGATGATAGATTATCAATAAGTTGATTTTCTGTAAAATTGGATTTACCAAAACTTACATGAACCACACCTGTTTTGTCGGCTTTGTATTCAAATTTTCCTTTTTTAAACTCAGATAATGTAGCCGTTAAGTTTGTACTAACAGTACCTGATTTTGGTGATGGCATTAATCCTTTTGGACCTAAAACTCGACCTAATTTTGCAAGTTTGGGCATCATATCCGGTGTTGCGACTAATAAATCAAAACCGATATTTCCTTGACTTATTTCATCAATTAAGTCATCACTTCCAACAATATCGGCTTTAGCTTCTTTAGCCTCAGAAATATTAGAATCATTTGTTAAAACAGCAATTTTAATCGATTTTCCAACTCCGTGTGGTAGAGTTACCGTTGTTCGTAACTGTTGATCAGCATATTTCGGATCAATATTTAAATTTGCATGTAATTCAACCGTTTCCGTGAATTTGGCAGTGGCTGTTTGTTTTAAGGCTACAATAGCTTCTTCAAGATTGGAATAAATTATGTTTTTAATCTTTGTACGATTTTCTTTTTGACGACGAGATATTTTTCGCATAGATTCTCTCTATTCAACGTAATATATGTAACAAATTAATCTACAATGGAGATGCCCATATTACGAGCAGTTCCTTCAACAATTTTTACTGCACTAGTAATTTTCGTAGTATTTAAATCAGGTAACTTAATGTTAGCAATTTCTTCTAATTGAGCTTTTGTAATCGAACCTACATTTACTCGGTTAGGTGTTGATGAACCTTTTTTAATTTTTGCAGCATTCGCTAATAAAACCGATGCTGGCGGTGTTTTTAATATAAATGTATAGCTTCTATCTTCGTAAACAGAAATCTCTACAGGAATAATCAGTCCACCTTTGTCATTCGTTTTTGCATTATATTCCTTACAAAATGCTGCTATATTAACACCATGTTGCCCTAAAGCAGGCCCAACTGGCGGCGCTGGCGTAGCTTTTCCAGCAGGCAACGCTAATTTAATTAATGCTGTTATCTTTTTAGCCATAGTAAGTTAAATCAAATGATACTTTTTTTGTATAATATACAATTATTTTTTTAACTTTAAATACAATATTTTATGTTCGTTGAAATAAGTAAATCAAAAAATAATAATTTAGTTTATTTAAACTAAATTATTATTTTTTGATTTATCGAACTGTGTTTGAGTTACTGAATAATTAAATGGGAAAAATTCTATCTAAAATTTAAAAACCTCTCTAATTTTGAGAAACGCGCCCTGAAGGACTTGAACCCTCGACATCTAATTTTGGAGACTAGCGTTCTACCAACTGAACTAAGGACGCTTATTATCTATTGTAATTATAAAAGATCTAAAATGCAATATTTTAAATTTAATTTACTTAAAAAGAAGTTAGACTTTTCATATGATACAAAAATTTGATTCAAATAATGGACAGTTAATTGTAGAGAATTATTTACCTCATAATTTTTTAGCAGAAAAAATAATATTAAGTAGTTTGCTAATTAGTTCTGAAGCTATTGAAACTTGCTTTCGAAGTTTAACAATTGAGACTTTTTATTTTCGTAATCATCAGGAAATCTATAAAACCATTAGAATAATGTATTTAAACAAAATCCCAATAGATATTATTACATTAAATACATTTTTACAAGATAACGGTCTTTTAACCAAAATAGGGGGAATTAAAGTATTAATTGAATTAGTTAATCAAGTTCCAAATTTAATTTATCTAGACGACTATATCCGTTTAGTTCAAGATAAATATCTTCGACGTTCAATAATTAAATTTGGTTATCAAGCGATTAATTCTGCTTATATTACGAATATTTCTTTAGAAAAAATTTTGGCTGATTTAGAAATTCGAATGTTTAATTTAACTAATGAAATCAAGAATCAAGACATTTCATCTAGTGTTGATATTTTTTCAAAAATTTTTCTCGAATTAAAACAAAAATCATTAAAACCTGATTTACCTGGTCTATCGTCAGGATTTTACGATTTAGATTCTTTAACACAGGGATTTCACCAATCAGATCTTATTATTATTGCTGGTCGTCCTTCTATGGGAAAAACAGCTTTATCTTTAAATTTTGCTCTTAATATTGTTAAAACTTCCAAATTACCTGTTTTATTTTTTAGTCTTGAAATGGCAAAAGAACAGTTAGCATATCGCTTATTATCCATAGAGGCTAATATAAATCCAATGCGTTTAAGAACTGGGCACTTAGATAAAAATGATTGGTTGAAATTAAATACAATAATTAAAGCTTTATCGAATCTACCGCTTTTCATTGATGATACACCTAACCTCTCGATTCAAGATATTCGATCAAAGATAAAAAAGATTCTTTTTGAACAAAATGAAATTGGATTAATTATTATTGATTATTTACAATTAATGCAAAGCTCAAAATTAGACAATCGGGTTCAAGAACTTTCACAAATTACCCGCTCTTTAAAAAATATTGCCCGTGAATTTAAAGTACCTTTAGTTGCCCTTTCACAATTAAGTCGAAATGTTGAAAATCGCATTATAAAACGTCCAATTTTATCAGATTTACGGGAAAGTGGGTCAATTGAACAAGATGCCGATTTAGTTTTAATGTTATATAGAGAAAGTTATTATATTTTAAATAAAGAAATTGAAAATTTTCCGGATCTTACTGAATTGATTATCGCAAAGCAACGTAATGGTCCAATAGGAACTGTTCAACTTGTATTTGATGCAAATTATACCAGATTTATGAGTTATCCTTCAGAAAAATGAGTGCCCAGAACCAGATTCGAACTGGTGACACGAGGATCTTCAATCCACTGCTCTACCAACTGAGCTATCCGGGCTTAACAATGAGTATAATATAAGTTAAAGAAAATAACAATAGATTTTTTTAATTAATAGTTGCTTATTTTAAGTAAATTTATTAAACTATATTTTGGGTATAGTTTTTATTAGAACTTATAAATTGAACTTAGTATGTCAGGATCGTAAGATAGCAGCATAAAGTTTATATATATTTGTTAGTATTAAAGCTATACCTAAATAAAATTTATTATGTTAACTATTTTACAAATTAAAAAGAGTAAAAAATATAAATTATTTTAATAACGAATAATAATTATGTTTTTTTTTTTAAAAATTGATACAATTAATAGTGTAGTCAATTTTACTATTTTAATTTAAACTAAAACGGAATTAGAAATGACACCTTCATTAGCAAATTTCATATCTAGTCTTACCGCGGGTGGTTTGGTTGTATTAGCTATTGCTGTTGCTTTAATTATTATCAGCAAAAGTGATCGTGTTACACGATTTTAATACTTTACTATTGTTTTGATTTATAGTCCTAGTCTTTAACAATTTTATTAATAAAAAATAAAGAAAAAATATTTATATGATAAATTTCAGCTTTGGTCCAAACATTTTCTTAGGTTTTATTTTAGGATTTGGAATATTATTATTGTATCTCCTTCGATTTGTTAAACCAGAAGTTGCAAGAGATGAAGATCTTTTTTTTGTAACTCTTGGTTTACTTTATAGTTCGATTTTAGTCGTTCATGGATGGCGTTTAGATCCTATTTTATTATTTAGTCAGGTCTTAATTGTAGCATCTGTTTTAGGAGCTGGGTGGGAAAACATTCGATTACGAGGTTTACTAGTAAATCTCACAAAAAAAAGAAAGAAAGAAAAGAGATGAATAAGAAGTTGTTATTTTCTTGGTTTCAATTTTGTAAACAGTGTTTTTTAAAGTATGTTTAAAAAATATTCTCGATTTATTGCGTTAGTTTTATTTGCGATTTTTAATGTTTTAGTTACAAGTGCGTCTGCTATTGACTTAGATGAAGCAACACGAACTGTAGTAGCTGATTCGGCAGGTACTACAACTGTTTTATCGCCTGAACAAGTTAAGCGAGGAAAACGTTTATTTAATAATACGTGTGGTGCCTGTCACGTCGGTGGTATTACAAAAACGAATCCAAATGTTGGTTTAGATCCCGAAGCATTAAGTTTAGCAACACCACGTCGTGATAATATCGCAGCTTTAGTTGATTATTTAAAAAATCCGACAAGTTATGATGGTTTAGAGTCTATTGCGGAAATCCACCCAAGTATTAAGAGTGGTGATATCTATCCTCGTATGCGATCATTAACAGATGAAGATTTATATTCAATTGCTGGTCACATAATGCTGCAACCTAAAATTGTGACAGAGAAATGGGGTGGTGGTAAAATTTATTATTAATAAAGTTTATCGTTTAGATTTAATTTTATAAAATTAAATCTAAACGAATCTTGACTTGCGGTGTTTTTTTAATAAGATAAAATGGTCGATATTTAATAGAACTTAGATCAAAGATATGCGAAGTAAATATTTTTTAAGTTTCATAAAAATACATCTCTCATTATAGAATACAATTAGTCCACAAAGCATGTAGCTCAGTGGATAGAGCATCAGATTCCGATTCTGAAAGTCGGGGGTTCGATTCCCTTCATGCTTATTTATATTATTCTTTAATTTTAAAAATAAAATTAAGTTTTAGGGGCTGACTTGGTTTCGACATTTAAATATTATTAACGTATGATACAGGTCGAAGTTTTCATTCTTCGTAAAAAAAGATAAATTTATAATAAATGCTAGTAATTTAATTTCTTCAGCGTTTGCTAAATTAGTAAACTTTATGAGTTTTAAAAATAAACAAAATTCATTAAATTTTGCGGTTTAAAATTTTTCATCCTCTTCTATTGGTATTCTTATTAAATAGAATTGTTCACTATAAATTATAACTGGACTTTTGTCTTTCTTATAGTTTAGAATAACTTTAATTATTATAATTTGTTCAAGTTTTTTGAACTAAACCTGTGAACGAGTACTTTAGTAAAATTTAGATGGACGTGGGTTCGAGTCCCATCAGCTCCATAAATATGCATTCGTGGCCGAGTGGTTGAAGGCACCGGACTCATAATCCGTTTTCCTCTGGAACATCACTGGTTCGAACCCAGTCGGATGCAATTTATAAAATTTTTACAGTTGTTTTTTTAAGAATATATTTGTAATATTGCAATTAATAAATTATTAAAATTTCTAGTCAAGTTTTATGTTAAGTTTAAATACGCAAAAAACAATAGATAATTTACATAATGTTTTTACAAAAAAGAATCTTCCTCATATTCGAATAGGGGATAATGTGAAAATAGGTGTTAAAATTATTGAAGGTAATAAAGAGCGGGTTCAATTTTATGAAGGGACTGTTATTGCTAAGAAAAACAGTTCTATTAATACAACTTTAACTGTACGTAAAGTATTACAAGGTATTGGTGTAGAAAGAATTTTCTTAATCCATTCACCAAAAGTGGATTCGATACAAATTTTACGATCATCTAAAGTTCGTCGTTCTAAATTATATTATTTAAGAAATTTGAAAGGAAAAGCAAGTCGCTTAAAACAACAATTTCAATAATATTAAAAATTTCTAAAAAATTAATAAAAAAAATTTATTTGTATTTAATTTCAGTGCGATAGTAGTATAATACTAAGTAGTAAAGTAATAACAGAAAATGTTTTTTCAACTTTTACTTTCTAATTATTTAAAATAAGGAGTTATATGGTTACTTACACAGTGACATTATTAAGTGAAGAGCATGATATTAATACAACCATCGATTGTAATGATGATGTTTTCATTCTAGATGCTGCTGAAGAACAAGGAATTGAATTACCATATTCATGTCGTGCAGGTGCCTGTTCTACGTGTGCAGGTAAAGTAACAGAAGGCACTATTGATCAGTCAGAACAAACGTTCTTAGATGATGATCAAGTAGAAGCTGGTTTTATCTTAACATGTATTGCATATCCAAAATCAGACTGCACAGTTTTAGTTCATCAAGAAGATGAATTATATTAATTAACTAATGAAAAAAGGAATGGGATTAAAAAAATTTGTCATTCCTTTTTTCATTAATTTAATTAAAAGTTAAGTTCCGCAGCTTGTACTTTTTCAAATTGTTTTTTCTTTATAATTAAAAGAACTTGAGTTAACAATACGCAGAAACAGAACCCTAAATATCCAATAATTCGTAAAGGGTTTTGTAATACAATCTCACTTTCTTCTTGGCCAAAACCTCCAACATTTGGATCGATATTTAATGGTTGATCAACCTTAACCGAATCTCCTTGTTTTACGATTAAACTTAGACCTTTAGGTACAATTTGAGATGTGTTTACACCATTTGAACTGATGATTGTAATATTTGATTCACCTTTTTCGGTTGTAGTAATCTCAGAAATTTGTCCTGCTTGTAACGCACCAAAAGTGTTTATATTACTTTTTTCACCTGTAGGATAAACTTGACCACGTCCACGATTTCCACCAGCATAGAATGGATATGTTAAATATTTAACATCTGCATTTTTTTCTGGATCAGGTGCAACCACTGGGAAAATAAGTTCTTGATGTGTCTTTCCTGCAATAGGTCCAACAACTAAAATATTATCAAATTCTGTACTATAAGGTGAGATAAATACACCTTTATTTTTTTCTTTAATCTCTTTTGGAATTTGATTTTTAGCTGCTAATTTAAAACCATTTGGTAAAATTACTATTCCACCAACATTTAAATCTGCTTTCTGCCCATTAGCACCTAATTGTTGACGAGTAACGTCATATGGAACTTTTACTGTTACTTCAAAAACAGAGTTTGGTAGTACAGCTTGTGGTGCTTCAATTTCAATTGCTTTTTGGTTTAAATGACAATTCGCACAAGCTAATTTACCATTCGCCGCACGTGGATTTGAATAACCTTGTTGCGCAAAGACTGGATATGCTGACGAATTTTCAATACAAAGACCAAATAAACTTATAGCAATCGTTAAAGTAAATAAAAGACTTTTAAAAAACTTGTTAGTTGCCATGGATCCAATACTTTTTAAGTATATTTATATAAATTAATTTTTTATTAAAAACAAGATACCTACGCCTGAAAAATATAGCATTAAGATTGCTAATGATAATAACAATTGTGTAAGTGGATCGGTAGAAGGTGTTAAAACAGCTCCGATAATTGTTGAGACTAATATAACGTATCGCCATGCAGCTAACATTTCTTTAGCTGAGATAAGATTTAGTAAACCTAGTAATATTTGAATAATTGGTATTTGAAATGCTATGCCAGTACTATAAAAAAGAACTAGAATAAATTCAAAATATTGATCAAAAGACCAAAAAGGTTCAATGACTTCATCACTATAATTTAAAAAAAAATTTAAGGCGGCTGGTATTAAAGCATAGTATGAAAAAACTAATCCAAACCCGAATAAGCATAAAGAACTTAATAATAATGGTAAAATAATTTTCGTTTCTTTTTTTGTTAACCCTGGTAAAAGAAATAGTATAATTTGTCCAATTGCAAAAGGACTTCCAAAAAGTAATCCAGTATAGAAAGAAATTTTTACAGTTGAAACAAAGTATTCACCCGGGGAAAGTTGAAAAAATTTTACATTATTAACTGGTAGTTCTAATATTTTAACTAGAAGTTTCACTTCAAAAAAAGCTATACAAGTTAATAATAAAATTATCCAAAACGTATGAAAAATTCGTTGACGTAATTCTTCAATATGTTCTGAAAAAGGCAATTCGAGAGTTACAGTCTCAGTAATTGTAAAGTTAAAATCAGAATTTGTTACCATAAGTTTCGGTTTTAAATCGTGTCTATTTTATTTTGATCAAAGACAGATTTCCTAATATTAGAATGTATAGTAAGTAAAAATTTCTAAAGAACCTTTTTAAATTATGTGAAAAGGCTGATTTTTCTCAGAACTTTTCACATAACAATTTCTACGATAAATAATTTAAACCTTCAAGACGTGCAACCGCTTTCTTTAATTCGATTGACGCATCTAATCTATCTTTACTTGTTTCAGCATTCTCAACAGCAAGTGTCGCTTTTTCCAACTCTTTTGTAGCCTCATTTAGTTCTACCGAAACAAGCTCTTCAACATCATTTACTAGAACAGTTACACGGTTTCGATCAATTTCAGCTAATCCACCACATAAAATTATTGGTGTCCACTTTTCATTTAGCTTAATTCGTAATAAGCCTGTATCTAAAGCTGTTATTAAAGCTGCATGACCATCTAATACACCAACTAATCCAGTTAAACCTGGTAAAATAACTTCATCCGCTGTTGTAGAACAAATAACTCGGGTCGGAGTAAGAACTCGAATGTTCATAACCATATATAATTACTCCTTATTTTAGAGTTTCTGCTTTTGCAATTGCTTCATCGATATTACCTACAAGATAAAAAGCTTGTTCGGGTAATTCATCTAATTCACCATTTAATACCATACTAAAACCTTTAATTGTTTCTTCTAAACTTACGTATTTTCCTGGTGAACCTGTGAAAATTTCCGCTACGAAGAAAGGTTGTGATAAGAATCGTTCAACTTTTCGAGCTCGTGCTACAGTTAATCGATCTTCTTCTGATAACTCGTCAATACCTAAAATTGCAATAATATCTTGTAATTCTTTGTAACGTTGTAATGTTTCTTTTACAGTTTCAGCAATTTCATAATGTTCTTCACTTACAATGCCTGGTTGTAACATTGTAGATGTTGAATCTAATGGATCTACAGCTGGATAAATTCCTTTCGCTGCTAAATTCCGAGATAATACTGTTGTAGCATCTAAGTGAGCGAATGTAGTTGCTGGAGCTGGATCTGTTAAATCATCTGCAGGTACATATACAGCTTGAATAGATGTAATTGAACCTTGAGTTGTTGATGTAATACGCTCTTGTAAAGCACCCATTTCAGTTGCTAATGTTGGTTGATAACCTACAGCTGATGGCATACGCCCTAATAAAGCAGATACTTCTGAACCCGCTTGTGTAAATCGGAAAATGTTATCAATAAATAATAATACATCTTGCTTATTAACATCGCGGAAGTATTCTGCCATAGTTAATGCTGTTAAACCTACACGCATACGTGCTCCTGGAGGTTCATTCATTTGCCCATAAACTAAGGCTACTTTAGACTCTACAAAGTTATTTTCATTAATAACTCCAGATTCTTTCATTTCTTCATATAAATCGTTCCCTTCACGAGTACGTTCACCTACACCACCAAAAACTGATACACCACCGTGTGCTTTTGCAATATTATTAATTAATTCCATAATTAATACGGTTTTACCTACACCAGCACCACCGAATAATCCAATTTTACCACCACGACGGTACGGAGCTAATAAATCTACAACTTTAATACCAGTTTCAAAAATTGATGGTTTCGTTTCTAATTCTGTAAAGGCAGGAGCTTCTCTATGGATTGGTAACGTTTCATCATATGAAACATCACCTTGCTCATCTACAGGTTCACCTACAACATTAAAAATTCGTCCTAATGTTGGAGATCCAACTGGAACACTAATTGGACCACCTAAATCAAGAGCTTCAACTCCACGTTTTAATCCATCTGTTGAACGCATTGCTACTGCTCGGACTTTATTATCACCTAATAACTGTTGAACCTCTACAACAGTACCGATTCCATCCGCTGTTTCAATTTTAAGTGCACTATAAATAGGCGGTAAATTTCCACTTGGGAATTCGATATCTAATACAGGACCAATAATTTGAGTAACGTAACCTTTATTTATATTAGTTTTTACCATTTTGACTTAACATATTTAAATATTTAAGAATAAATATACTTTCGGAATTTAACAGACTATTCAAAGAAAAAAGACTGGATTTAAATTTTCTTAGCTAATTATCATTGTACAACAAACTAGTTTGAATTCTTGAATAAAATCTTTATCTATAAAATAGAATTTAAAACAAGTTTATTAAAAGTATTCTTCAGAAACAAGTCTACCCGTTACTTTTAACCAATTTTGTGCTCCCGGGTAATTATCCGGTGCTAATTTAATTGCTTGCCGCCAATATTCAGCAGCCTTATCAAAAAATTCTTTTGCCAATTCTAAATATTCATCATTTCGCATATCAAGATCATCATCTTGATTTTGCATTTGTAAAGCATTAAGGCCCTGTGAATGGTAAATTACGGCAATATTATTTAAAGCTTGTGGCAAATTTGAATTTAATTCAAGCGCTTGATGATAATATTCTAGTGCTTGGGAATAATTTCCATTATTTCCATAAATTAATCCAATATTATATAACGTATAGCTTCGATCATATGGGTCTTCTTCTAATTGAAGAGCTTCATAATAATTTTCTAATGCTTCAGCATATTTTCCTTCGGATTGTGCGGACATACCTGCTCTATAATACGAAAATGCTTGTTTCTCTTGTTTACTTGCTGGTAAAATTTTTAATAATATATCTGCAATTACAGTAAATGTTTTATCGATAAAATTACTCATTAAGTTTTCCCTTAAATAAAATTACAATTAGTATTAATTTTTGAGAACAAAAAGACAAATCTTTCATGTCTTTTCGTTCTTAAAATAATTAAATTGAATTTGAAGCTACAAAGGGTAATAAAGATAAAATTCGTGCCCTCTTAATCGCTTTTGCTATCTGTCGTTGTTGTTGTACAGTAACACCGGTAGCACGTCGAGGAAGAATTTTTCCTTGCTCTGTTATAAATAATTTTAATAAATCAATGTCTTTGTAATCAATTTTCTGATTTACACTAATTGGAGATAATTTTTGTTTTTGTGCTAACATATATTATTTAATTTCCTTATGAATAGTAGGTTTATTACAGTGTGGACAATACTTTTTAAGTTCTATTCGTTCTGGATTATTTCGACGATTTTTTTGTGTCGTATAACGTGAAACACCATTAGAACGTTTATTTGTATTTGATCTACATTCGGTACATTCTAATGTAATTAAAATTCGAATACCTTTTGCTTTTCCCATAAAAAATTCTCTAAAATAATGATTTTCTAATAATAATCTTACTATACTATATTGCACAAAAATTTTTATCTTATCAAGGTTTTAATAAAAAACTGTTAAAACCTTTCAAAAGTTAAATTTTTTTCAAAACCTTTCAATTTTAAAGAAAATATATTATATTTTTTTAAACCCAAATATTTAACTAAATTTTTAAAGGATTAATAAATAGTTTTATGGCTAATAATGCGTCTGCAGAGAAACGTATTTTAATAAACAAACGAAATCGTTTACAAAATCGTTTTTACAAAAGTTCTGTTCGAACTCTAACTAAAATGTTTCTAAAAGATTTAGAAGTTTACAAAATTTCTCGTGATCCAAACGACAAAGAAAAAGCACAAAATCGACTAAGTTTAGTCTATAGTTTAATTGATAAAGGTTCTAAGAGAAATGTTTTTCATAAAAATACCGCTGCTCGTAAAAAGTCTAAATTAGCTTTACAATTAAAAATGGCTTAATTTTTTTCTTTTTTAAAGTTAGTATTGAAAGAATTATCGTTAAGAAAATTTTGACAAATAATTTTAAATTTTCTTAACATTTTATATAAAGTAATAAAAATTAAGTGACTGTCTTCTATAACATTTATTATTAATAAAGATTATGAAATAAGATATGAATTATATTACAGCTCTTCCTGATTTTGTGGAAATGCAGCGAGTAAGTTTTTGTTGGTTTATTGCTCAAGGATTAAATGAGGAACTCACTCTATTTTCTCAAATTCATGATTTTAGTTACAATACTGAATATAGACTGTTTGGACAAGAATATAGTTTAGTAAAACCTGTTTACACTATTGTACGGGCAAAAAAATTAGCTGCAAATTATTCAGCACAATTAGTTATTCCACTTGAAGTTCGAAATAAAAAATTAAATAGTGTTCGTTATTTTGGTCAATTTACAATCATAAATTTACCACTTATGACAACAACTGCAACTTTCGTTATCAATGGATGTGAACGGGTAATTGTAAGTCAGATTATTCGAAGTCCAGGTATTTATTTTGACAAAAATAAGAATCAACGAAAACGAAAACCTTTTAAGTCTAAAGTTTTAGGTCATACCTCAAAATTAGGTGCTTTTTTACCAAGTGGATTACCTTGGTTAATTCCTGATGATCAAGCTTGGAAACCCTGGATAATTGGAAATAAACAAAAGCAAGATGATCAAAAAACTTTTAAAACCGAATTTTCCCTTTACTCTTTAAAAGCATTTAAAATTTATCGAATTATTTCTATAACTTCTAATCAACAACTTAAGTTAAAAAGAATAAAACTATTTTTACAATGGTTGAAAATAAACTGGCAAGCCTTAGATTTACAACATTCTTTAAATAAGTTAGAAGTTCCTTTAGTATTAAACTATTGGAATTTATTATTAAAATTTTTAATTAAATATCAGCTTTTACAAGATAAATTGTCTAATGAAAGCGCAACTGCACAAAATCACTGGATAGATAAAATTGTTTCTTCTTGGAATCTTACAAATGATTCAAACTATAAAGTTAATAATAACCGTTTAATTTATATTTATAGAAAAAAACTCCAATATTATCAAAATGTTATTCAGACACAATTTTTTGATAATCTTATTTCAATTCCCTTTTCTCAGCAAGAAAAAAAATTTTTAAACCTCGAAAACTTTTCACCTAAACAGGAGAAAAAAAGAGTACCAGAAATTAATATAAATGAGAAAAAAGTTAAATTCGCTTTCTATTTTTCAACAAGTTTAAAAGAGATTTTTAAATATCGTTCAACAAAGAAAACAAAAGCACTAAAAATTCGACGCTCTACATTATATCTTAAAAGTCCTAGCAAAATTGTTCAATTTAAAGACGATCATCCTATTACCGATTTTTATAAGGAAAAATATGATGCAAAAGACTTTTATACTGCCACATTAATACCGGAATCAGGTTCTTGGATTCGTTTTGGTTTTCAAAAAAATACAAAAATAAACCGTTATCAATATCCAATTCGTAATCAAGAAGATGAAGTCATTATTCAAATTGATAAGATAACCCAAAAGCCTATAATTCATTTGTTAAAAGAAATGGGATTAACGGATTGGGAAATTTCGTCAAACTTAAAACACTCAGATTTCTTTTACTTTACTAAACCTTTTTTAACCGGCTCAATTACTTCAACGCAACCTTTACTTCGGTTTGACTTAGCTGCAGATTATTACAAAAATATTTCCGAATTTTCTCGCATTTTTGATTCTCGTTATTATCGACTTGGAAAAATTGGTCGTTTTCGCGTAAATAATCGTTTAAATTTAAAAATTAGTCATCGAATATACACAATAACTTATGATGATATTTTTGCTATCCTGGATTCTTTAATCACCTTATCTATTTCTAAAACCATTGGAGATGATATTGATCATTTGAAAAATCGACGGGTTCGTTCTGTTGGTGAATTGCTACAAAATCTATTTCGTATAGGGTTTCAACGCTTAGTTCGAAAATTAGGCAGCCAAATAAACAAAAGAGAATCTGGACAAATTTCGAGTTTTAATATAATTGGGGCAACAGTAAGAGAATTTTTCGGATCAAGTCAACTTTCACAATATATGGATCAAACGAATCCCTTATCATCACTAACACATCGAAGACGTATTAGTGGATTAGGTCCTGGCGGGTTAGATCGCGACCGTATTAGTTTTGCCGTTCGAGATATTCATCCAAGTCACTATGGTCGAATTTGTCCTATTGAGACTCCGGAAGGTCAAAATGTTGGTTTAATAGCATCATTAACTACATGCGCTCGTATTAATAAATTAGGGTTTCTTGAAACACCATTTTGGAGGGTAATAAATGGAAAAGTTATTAAAACTGGAAATCCAATTTATTTAACGGCAGATATTGAAGATTTTTATAAAATTGCACCCGCTGATATTTCAACAAATGAGAAAAATTACTTAACACAAAATTTAATTCCAGTTCGTTATAAACAAGATTTTATAAATGTTGCCCCATTTGAAGTTGATTTTATTACAATTTCACCAATTCAAGTTGTTTCCGTTGCAACTTCATTAATTCCATTTTTTGAACACGATGATGCTAATAGAGCTTTAATGGGTTCAAATATGCAACGTCAATCAGTTCCTTTAATGTTACCTCAAAAACCAATTGTTGGAACAGGATTAGAAAACCAAATTGCTATTGATTCGGGTATGACTATAAATACCCAAGGTTCTGGAATTGTAAGTTCAGTAACGGCAGATTTTGTAATTGTCAAAGAGTACTCAGGGAGAAAATTAAAATATATTTTACAGAAATATCAGCGTTCAAATCAAGAAACGTGTATAAATCATCGACCGATTGTTTGGAAAGGTGAAAAAGTTAAATCTGGTCAAATGTTGACAGATGGACCTGGGATTACAAGCAATGAACTTTCATTAGGACAAAATGTGGTGATTGCATATATGCCATGGCAAGGATATAATTTTGAAGATGCTATTTTAATTAACGAAAGGTTAGTTTATGAAGATGTCTTTACTTCTATTCATATTGAACGATATGATATTGAAATTGAACAAGATGATGATGTATCAGAGCAAATTACAAAAAATATTCCAAACTTAAGTTTTTCTGAAGTTCAAAATTTAAATGATGATGGAATTATAATGCTTGGAGCTTTTGCTCAACCCGGGGATATTTTAGTAGGAAAAATAATCGCAAAAAATGATTCTGAACAATTACCAGAAGCAAAATTGCTTCGTGCTATTTTCGGTGCAAAAGCAAAAGGAGTTCGTGATACGTCATTTCGCATGCCAAAAGGAAAATATGGCCGTGTAATCGATCGTGTAACCTTTAATAGGAAAACCAAATTGGCCTATAAATTTGAAAAAATTCAAATCTTTCTTGCTCAAATTAGAAAAATTAAAGTTGGAGATAAAATTGCTGGTCGACATGGTAATAAGGGAATTATCTCGCGCATATTGCCGCGGCAAGATATGCCATTCTTACCCGATGGGACCCCAATTGATATTATTTTAAACCCTTTAGGTGTACCCTCAAGAATGAATGTTGGACAATTATACGAATGTCTTCTAGGCTTAGCTGGACATAAATTAAATCGTCGATTTAAAATTCTTCCATTTGATGAAATGTATGGTCCTGAAGTTTCGCGAATCTTAATTAATAAAAAATTAAGACAAGCATCGATTGAAAAAGATGAAGCTTGGTTATTTAATCCTTATTCTCCAGGAAAAATGGTCCTTATTGATGGAAGAACTGGAAAAGAGTTTGAAAATCCAATTACAGTTGGAAATGCTTATATGTTAAAATTAATACATTTAGTAGATGATAAAATGCATGCTCGAGCTACTGGGCCTTATTCTTTGATAACGCAGCAACCTTTAGGTGGTAAAGCACAACAAGGAGGACAAAGATTTGGAGAAATGGAAGTTTGGGCCTTAGAAGGTTTTGGTGCTGCTTTCACTTTAAAAGAATTATTAACTATTAAATCTGATGACATGCAAGGGCGAAATGAAACTTTAAATGCAATTGTTAAAGGGCAATTAATTCCAAAATCTGGCGTTCCCGAATCTTTTAAAGTTTTACTACAAGAATTGCGATCAATTGGATTGGATATGAGCACATATTGTATTGAAAATTATAGTTTCGATAAAAAATACGAAGTTGAAGTAGATTTAATTGAAACTTATGATTCACTAGAAAAAACATTTCCTCCAACCTCAAATATCGATGATATTACGTTCTAAATAATTTTAATTAAAAAAATGAGACAATCTGAAAAAGAATTTGATTATATAAAAATAAAATTGGCGTCTCCACTTAGAATATTGCAATGGTCATATCGGCGATTACCAAATGGTCAATTTATTGGAGAAGTCCAAAAATCCGAAACAATAAATTATCGAACATTTAAGCCTGAAATGGATGGATTATTTTGTGAGCGAATTTTTGGACCAAGTAAAAGTTTTGAATGTGCTTGCGGTAAATATAAGTTAATTCGGTATGAAGGGCTTATTTGTGAACGATGTGGTGTTGAGTTAACCGAATCTCGTGTTCGACGACACCGTATGGGTCATATAAATTTAATTTATCCTGTAGCTCACGTATGGTATATGAATAGTCGCCCAAATTATATGGCGTTATTATTGGAAATTGAACAATGTGAAAAGAATTTAAATACAAGTTGGCAAATTTTACGTTTTTCTCTACCAGGAATATATGATCAGATCTTACGACCCTTACTTATTTCAGATCGTTGGACAGATGCTTCTGTAGATGAATATTTTAAAACGGTATGTAAAGATTTTGCAACTCTATCGTTAGAATCTTCACGTCTTTGGGCTGGAAGGTCAAAAGCTTGGTATCAAAAAATTTTTGAGCTATATCAAGAACTTTTAGACTCAAAAATAGAAACTATTTTTAAGTTTATAGACTTTATCGAAAAAGTTGATTTTACCAATCAACTTGATTCTGTGAAATTTATATTTCACTACCTTGAAAATAAACGAATACTCAATTTAATGGATCCAACCCGGACTGTGAGTCAATTGAGAAATTCACAAGATCCAGCTCAAATCGATTTACTTGATCCGTCTAGAGATATTTTTCTATTCTTAAATACCTTTCCAAAAAAACAACATAAAGAACTATTTCGAAAATTAATTCGAAAATCTAATACTGTAAAATCACTTGATGATCGAATTAAACGGATAAAATTAGCATCATTAGCTTATTTTATAGCAGATGATGAAATTTCTTACTATGGTCTTCATTGGGATTTACAACAATATCGACGTTGTCGTGAATTAGGTTTTACAGCTTATCCATTAAAGCCAGAACCAAAACCGAAATTACAAAATCGACGTTATAATACTCCAAAGTATTTATTACGTATGACACCTACTTATTTAATTGGTGCTGTTTTAATTAAAAAAGAATTAGAAAATCTGAATATTGTAAAAGAAATACGAAAAACAAGAAAGTTTATTGTAATTTGTAGCAAAATCTTACATCGAGAAAAACCTATTTATCATTTTCTAAGGTGGTTTCGAAAATGGGAATTACAACGTGCTTATAAGTTGAGAGACCAATCAATCAAACGTATTCGTATATTAGAAAATTTATTAGCGACAGGATCAAATCCCGCCTGGATGATTCTTACAATATTACCAGTTATTCCTCCTGCGTTACGGCCTATGATTCAACTTGAAGGTGGTAGATTTGCAACTTCAGATTTAAATGAATTATATAGACGCATTATTACAAGAAATAATCGACTTTTACGCCTTTTAGAAATTGATGCTCCGCAATTAATAATTCGTAATGAGAAGCGAATGTTACAAGAGGCTGTTGATACTTTAATTGATAATGGAAAACGAGGAAAAATTGCCTTAAGTGCAAATAATCGACCGTTAAAATCATTGTCAGATATTATTAAAGGAAAACATGGACGTTTTCGTCAAAATCTTTTGGGAAAACGTGTTGATTACTCGGGTCGTTCAGTGATTGTTGTTGGTCCAAGTTTAAAGTTAAATCAGTGTGGTTTACCATATGAGATGGCTTTAGAATTATTTCAACCTTTTTTAATTCGAGAGATGATTAATCAAGGATTAGCAAGTAACATGAAAATTGCACGAAATCTAATTGAGCAAAATGAAACAATAATTGATCCTGTTTTAGAAAAAGTTTTGTCAAATCATCCAATTTTTTTAAATCGCGCACCTACTTTACATCGGTTAGGTATTCAAGCTTTTGAACCTATTTTAGTTCAAGGGCGAGCGATTAAATTACATCCTTTAGTCTGTTCTGCGTTTAATGCCGATTTTGATGGGGATCAAATGGCTGTTCATATTCCGCTTTCACTAGAGTCACAGTCAGAATGTTATATGTTAATGCTTGCTCCATATAACTTCTTATCTCCAGCAAACGGTGAACCTATTATTCTACCAAGCCAAGATATGGTGCTTGGGTGTTATTATTTAACTGTTCCAAATATTAAAGGATTATTAGGATCAAATCATTATTTTTCTGATCTAGAAGACGTGTTATTAGCCTATTATCAAGATAAAATTGAATTACATACTTCCATTTGGGTTCGCTATAATGATCAATTAATTGAACCATTAAATTTGGTTAAAAAAGTTATTTTAAACGATCAAAGTTATATTGAAGTGTATGAAAATATGCAAATTCGCAAAGATAAAAATAATACTTTCATTGTCCAATACCTACAAACAACAACAGGTCGTGTTATTTTTAATTATACTGTTCAAAAGACCTTAAATCTTTTGTCATAAATAAAGTATTTTAATTAATGTAAAAACAACAACTTTCATGAAAAATTATATTTATCAAAACACATTAATTAGTAAAAAACAGCTAAAACAATTATTAGCTTGGAGTTTTACAAAGTACGATTCTATGCAAGCCTGTTCCTTAGCTGATGAATTAAAATATTTAGGTTTTAAATATGCTACTAAAGCAGGAATTTCGATTAGTATTGAAGATTTAAAAGTTCCTTTTAATAAAAATCTTTTACTACGGATTGCTCACCAAGAAATTAATAGTGCTGAAAAAATTTATTTAAAAGGGAAATTAACAAATGTTGAGCGATTTCAAAAGCTTATTGATACTTGGAACTTAACTAGTGAATCTTTAAAGGATGAGTTAGTTTCCTATTTCAAAAATTATGATCCCTTAAATTCCGTTTATATAATGGCCTTCTCTGGAGCTCGAGGAAATTTATCACAGGTACGACAACTTGTTGGTATGCGAGGTCTTATGTCTGATCCAAGTGGTGAAATCCTAAAATTACCAATTAAAAAAAACTTTCGTGAAGGACTAACAATAACTGACTATTTAATGTCTGGTTATGGAGCACGAAAGGGGATTATAGATACTGCTTTAAAAACAGCGAATTCGGGCTATCTAACACGTCGGTTAATTGATGTCGCTCAAGATATTATTATACGTGAAAAAAACTGTTTAACAAAGCACTCTTGTCTAATTATCAACTTAGAAAATAAAATTCGCCTTAAAAATTCAGTTTACGATAAAATTTTGGGACGATTATTACAAAAACCAATCTATGATTTACATACTGGAGAAGTACTTGCCGAAATAGATACGCAAGTTACTCCCGATTTAATTAGAACATTAAAACAAAAAAATATTAAACACTTTTATGTAAGATCGCCATTAACTTGTAGTTTATATCGTTCAATTTGTCAAAAATGTTATGGTTGGGATTTAGCGAATGAAAATTTAATTGACATTGGAGAAGCCATTGGAATTATCGCGGGACAATCAATTGGTGAACCCGGGACTCAATTGACAATGCGGACTTTTCATACAGGTGGTATATTTACATCCGAAATTCGAGGAACAATAAGAAGTCCAATTAGTGGAATTGTTAAATTTTCCAAACGTTTGAAACGGATTCCTGTGCGAACAACAAGAGGAGAAGATGTTTTACTTACTAAAAACGCTGGTTCGCTGTTAATTATACCCGAAAAAAAAAGTGATAAATCTATTAAACTAGAATTATTTCGTAATACAATTGTTTTTCATAAAAATAATCAATATATTCAGAAAAATGCAATTATTGCAGAATTAGTTGATGATGAAAAGCAAACAAGAACCGAAATAAAACCTGTTTTAAGTACAACATCGGGAGAGGTCTTTATTCCACGTATCACAAATAAATTAACTAACATTAATAAAACTAGGCTTTTATGGATTCTGTCAGGGAAAGTTTATCAAGCTCCAATCCATTCTTTTATTAATTTTTATAATGATTATAAAATTAACAAAAATAGTTATATTTTTCGAACCAAATTAATTAATGATTTTTCCGGATTTAGTTCTTTTATTAATTCTAAAACGAATCTCTTTGAACGCGTCCTTCAAATTATTTCGAATACTTCTTGTATATTCGCAAATTCGACGCTTCAACAATTAACTTCTTCTGTTCAAAAAAATCATTATTTATTAAATTTATTAAATTTTCAGTATCTTATTAATTTGAAATCTCTAAATTCAAAATATTTTGTTGACTTATTGCAACATAAATATTTTGCAACTTTAATTAGTCATAAGTATAAAACATTAACTGGTGGTATTGGTTATTATGATTTTCGTTATCAAACGAGTATTACTTCAAGAAACCAGACTCTTCGCTATTTTCTTCCATTGGAACCTGTGCGTCAAGTTTTTGATTCTTGTTTATTACCGTTTTTACAACAACAATTTTTGAATGTATTTAATTTACTACTACTTGAAAAACAAAACAGTCCAACATTTGATGAATGTTTTCTTAACTATCAAAAAAAGCAAGAACTTCAAGCTAGAAAATTAGAATCTTATCCACGTGTTTTAAAAACGTCAAGAGTAACAAAACCTACTTTATTGTTAGAAACAAAACAATTACCATATCGTTCATTAATTTGGTTGTCGGAAGAAACACATAAATTAAATTGTGATCGAAATCTTTTATTAGTTCAGCATGGAAATTTCATTTCAAAAAATTTTGAAATTATTCCTGGGATTGTTTCAAAGACAGCAGGAATAATTATCATTTCTGACAAAACTAAGATCACTCAAGAAGTCACTATTAAAAGTGGAAATGTATATGAAGGTAAAGAATTTACTAATTTTAAAAACAAATTATTTTATCCTGGGGAAATAATTTTAAATAGCCTTAAAATAACTCAACCCTCTTTATGTGAACATATTATTGGAAAATTAAATGATCAATTATTAATTCGTCCATTAGAATTCTTTGAGATTCCATGTTCTAAATCAATTGAGAAAATTTTCAAGAAAAATTTTCAAACAGACACACCATTTAGGATAACAAATAATATATTCTATTGTTACAAATCCAATCAAATTATTAAAGAATCAAGAAATATTAAATTAGTTGATGATATTTTAGATCTAAGTTTAAATAATTTGATTAAAGATCATATTGAAATTCAATTACTACCGAATAAAGCGAAAAATTCATTAAGTTTTTTAGTTTCTGAAAAAGTTCATTTAAATCAATATATACTTCCACAATTACGATACACGGATATTCATTCGTGTTTACTGGTACAAATCGATCAATTTATTGATTCTTATACAATTTTAGGTTATTTAGAAGCTATTGTTCCATATTCTTTAGAGATTGTTCAATTTAAATCAAAACAAAAAGATCAGAAACAAGTTTGTTTAATTTCAAATGAGGATTGCTTAACAATTGAAAAGCATAAAATACAAAATAAAACTATTGATGATTTGTTAATTAATGATAAAGATGTAAATTATACAGGTAAAATTTTAATGGATAACAACAAAGTTGTTACTATTCAAAAAGGACGTCCATATTTTTTCCCGAATTGTCGAAATGAAGATTCTATAATTAATAGTGATTTAATTTATAAACCATTTTCTTCTTTATTTAATTCTGAGCTAAAAATAAAAAAATCTATTTATCTAAATTATTATGATGTTACAAAAGGTTTAACAAATCAAAGAGTGCATTATCAAGATATATTATGTAAATTTTCTAAGATGTTTATAAAAAAAAATGGAAAATTATACAGTTCGTTACTCGCAGGACTTATAAATCGTTTTGTATTGACAAAACAACTTTCTGATTATTCATTTCTTCCTTCTTGTCCTGAGTCAATAAGAAATTACAAGAATACAACCGCTTCGAAAAACTTAAAAAAGCGAATGAAAAGAAAATATAAAAAATTAACCGGTATAAAAACTTTACTATTTACAAAAAGTTCGGAATTAAGTTCAAATCCTTTCAGAAATTCGCCAGAAACTCGAGATCAATTAACGCTTGCTACTTTCATGATGTCAAAATTTTATAAATTTACTGGCGGTATTCATTCAATCACCGAAGATTATTTTGAAGAAGAAGTTAATAGTGTTTTTTGTAAAAATGGTGAATTTGTAGAGAATGGTCAAATTATCGGATTATTAAACTTTGAAAAAGAAATTACTGGAGACATTGTTCAAGGGTTACCGCGAGTGGAACAATTATTAGAAGCAAGAAAGAAAAAACAAATAAGTAAAAATCTTCCAATAAATCAAAAGAAAAGTTTATTAACTCAAGCAACAAGTATTGATTCTTATTTTGAATTTCGAAAACTTGGAACGACTATTAAGGAGAATGAGAAAATTAATCCCCATAATTTATTGAAAGTATATTTCAATTATTATGGATTAATCAAATCCTTTTTCTGTGAAAAACTTCATGTTACAGACTCGTATAGATTGTTTAATAATTATGAAGCTAGTTATCGAAGTTTTAAAAAAGTGCAATCATTAATTTTAAATTCCGTTCAATCAGTTTATAAATCACAAGGTGTTTCAATTGCTGAAAAGCATTTAGAAGTTATTATTAAACAAATGACCACGAAAGTCTTAATTACTCATCAAGGAAATACATCCTTATTACCCCGAGAAGTAATAGATTTATATCATATTCAATATATTAATAAAATAGCTAAGGTTCATAAAAAACAGCCAGCTTTGTATGTTCCTTTATTATTAGGAATTACAAAAGCAGCATTAAACAATCCAAGTTTTATTTCTGCAGCTAGTTTTCAAGAAACTACTCGAGTACTGACAAAAGCTGCTATTGAAGGACGTGTTGATTGGTTACGTGGTCTTAAAGAAAATATTATCATTGGTCATTTAATGCCAGCTGGAACAGGATCACCCGTATATACAAATTGTTTTAAAAAAGTTCTCAAAAATAATAAAAATATTATTATAGATTCCCATCAAATTATAACCCCAACTTAAAAACTAGACGCTTTTTTGACTATCTGTTACTCTTAAAAATAGAAAAATTCATCTTATTATTTTAAGGAGTTAAAAATTCTTATGGCTGATATAAGTTTAGCCCAATTACTTGAAGCTGGAGTTCATTTTGGACATAAAGCTTATCGTTGGAATCCAAAGATGTTTCCCTATATTTATACAGAACGAAATAACATTCATATCTTAGATTTGGTTCAATCTGCTCAATTATTAAAAGAAGCAAATGGTTATTTACAATCTGCTGCAGAAAAGGGCAAAACATTTTTATTTGTTGGAACAAAACGTCAAGCTAGTGCTTTAATCGCTCAAGAAGCAAAACGCTGTAATTCCTATTACGTGAATCATCGTTGGTTAGGTGGTATGTTAACAAATTGGGTTACATTAAAAAGTCGAATTGCACGTTTAAAAGCCTTAGAGCAGGAAGAAGCTGACGAAGTTTTTAATTTATTACCAAAAAAAGAAGCTTCATTACGCCGAAAAGAACTAGAAAAATTACGTCGAAATTTAAATGGCGTGAAAGATATGGAACGATTACCTGACGTTGTAATTGTTATCGATCAAAAACGGGAGATAACAGCGATTCGTGAATGCCGCACATTAGGAATTCCAATTATTTCTATTCTAGATACAAATTGTGACCCTGATTTGGTTGATATTCCGATTCCAGGTAATGATGATGCTGTTGGATCTATTAAATTAATTCTTCAATCATTAACAGATAGTATTAATATTGGAAAATCGCGAACGAATTAATAGAATTATATTATTTTCAAAGTATTTTTAGTTAGAATTAAAAATACTTTGAAAATAATATAATTAAATGATTAAATTTTTAATTTTCTTCTTTCCGAATACTTTTTTTCATAATCTTTTTAGAAAGAGAATTGCTAGATAATTAATTATCTAGCAATTCGAATCGTTTTTTTTTCAATATATGTTAAAATGATTCTTTAATTGCGAAGTTACATTTTTCTATGCAAACTTTCCAGATGTTGAAGCAATCACAAAAGCAGCATATGTTAATATATAACCAACAGCAAAGTGAACTAACCCAACTAAACGAGCTTGTACAATTGAAAGAGCGACTGGTTTGTCTCTCCAACGAATTAAGTTTGCAAGTGGTGTTCGTTCATGAGCCCATACTAATGTTTCAATTAATTCTTGCCAGTAACCACGCCAAGAAATTAAGAACATGAAACCAGTTGCCCAAATTAAATGACCAAATAAGAACATCCATGCCCAAACTGATAGGTTATTCATTCCAAATGGATTATAACCATTGATTAATGGAGATGAGTTTAACCATAAGTAGTCACGTAGCCATCCCATAATATAATTTGATGACTCATCAAATTGGCCTGGGTTACCACCCCAAATTGTCATATGCTTCCAATGCCAATAGAATGTTACCCATCCAATAGTATTTAACATCCAGAACATTGCTAAATAGAAAGCATCCCATGCTGAAATGTCACATGTACCACCACGGCCAGGACCATCACAAGGGAAGCTATAACCAAAATCTTTTTTATCTGGCATTAGTTTTGATCCACGTGCATCTAACGCACCTTTTACTAGAATTAACGTTGTTGTATGTAACCCTAAAGCAATTGCATGATGAACTAAGAAATCACCGGGACCAATTTTTAAGAATAAGTCAGTTTTACTATTATTAATTGCTTCTAACCAACCTGGCAGCCAAACTTGATTTCCAGCAATTGTTGCAGGGTTTGTAGATGACGAAAGTAAAACGTTAAAATCGTAAACCGCTTTTCCAGAAGCTGCTTGAATATATTCAGCAAATAATGGTTCAAATAAAATTTGTTTTTCTGGTTGTCCAAAAGCTACTACAGTATCATTATGAATATATAATCCTAATGTATGGAAGCCTAAGAATAAAGAAGCCCAACTTAAGTGGGAAATAATTGCTTCTTTATGCTCTAACATACGTGCTAATACATTATTCTTATTTAATTCTGGATCATAATCACGGACAAAGAAGATTGCACCATGCGCAAATGCTCCAACCATTAAGAATCCAGCTATATACTGATGATGAGTATATAAAGCTGCTTCTGTAGTAAAATCTCTCGATAAATATGCATATGGTGTTAATGCATACATATGTTGCGCTGTTAGTGATGTTGCTACCCCTAAACAAGCTAGAGCTAAGCCCAGTTGAATATGTAATGAATTTGTAATTGTTTCGAATAATCCAACATGTCCTGCACCTAAACGTCCTCCTGGTGGACGGTGTGCATCAAGGATTTCTTTCATGTTATGACCAATTCCGAAATTTGTTCGGTACATATGTCCAGCTACAATAAATACAACAGCAATTGCTAATTGATGATGGGCGATATCACTTAACCATAACGATTGTGTTTTTGGATGAAATCCACCTAAGAATGTTAAGATAGCAGTACCGGCACCTTCACTTGTACCATATACATGTGTAGGAGTATCTGGATTTTGCGCATATACTGTCCAATTACCCGTAAAGAATGGTGTTAAACCTTCGGGATGTGGTGGTGTTGTTAAGAAATTGTCCCAACCAACATGAATACCACGAGAAGCTGGAATAGCTACGTGAACAATATGACCAGTCCAAGCTAAAGAGCTTACACCTAATAAACCTGATAAGTGATGATTTAAACGAGATTCATTATTTTTAAACCAAGATAAACTTGGACGGAATTTTGGTTGTAAATGTAACCAACCGGCAAATAATAATACACATGATAATAGTAGTAAACCTACAGAACCTTGATAAAGTTCTTGATTTGTTCTAAAGCCAATTGTGTACCACCATTGGTATACTCCTGAAAATGCAATATTTACAGGGTAAGTATTACCTTTACTAAATGCTTTTAATGCAGATTCACCGAAATGTGGATCCCAGATTGAGTGTGCTATTGGTCGCACTTTTAATGGATTACTTACCCATTGTTCAAAGTTTCCTTGCCATGCTACATGGAATAAGTTTCCTGCAGTCCACAAGAAAATAATAGCTAAATGACCAAAATGTGATGCGAAGATTTTTTGATATAAATTTTCTTCGGTCATACCGTCATGTGCTTCTAAATCATGAGCCGTAGCTATACCGTACCAAATTCTCCGCGTTGCTGGATCCTGTGCAAGAGCTTGGCTAAACTTTGGAAATTTAGTTGCCATAATCTTCAGATGCCTTTTATATAGAATTTATTGTTGCAAATAAACTAAAGCCGCTAAACCTTCAAGAGCCTTTACTTTCGTAAAATATTATCTTTTTTTTTAAAAGTTTAGTTACTTTTAATAAGTCCGAGTAAAAGTCAAATTAGTGTTTTGCAAATTTTTTGAACATACATAGTCTGACTTAAACATACTTTTCTATTTCATTAAGTAAATATTACGTAATTGAAATAGCACGGGCTAAGAAGAATGACCATGTAGTCCCAATTCCTCCTAACAAGTAGTGAGCTAATCCCACAGCACGACCTTGAGTAATACTTAACGCTCTAGGTTGAATCGCTGGAGCAAAGTTTAATTTATTGTGAGCCCAGACTACTGATTCGATTAACTCTTGCCAGTATCCACGACCACTGAATAAGAACATTAAACTGAATGCCCAAATAAAGTGCGCTCCTAAGAAAATTAAACCATATGCTGATGAAGCTGAACCATACGATTGAATTACTTGTGAAGCTTGTGACCATAAGAAATCACGTAACCAACCATTAATTGTAATTGAACTTTGAGCAAAGTTACCACCCGTAATATGTGAAATACTACCATCTGGAGTAATTGTTCCCCAAACATCTGATTGCATTTTCCAACTGAAATGGAAAATTACTACGGAAATTGCATTATACATCCAGAATAAACCTAAAAATACATGATCCCAACTAGAACTTTGGCAAGTACCACCTCGACCCGGTCCATCACAAGGGAAACGGAAACCTAAGTTTGCTTTATCTGGAATTAATTTTGAACTACGTGCATATAATACACCTTTTAAAAGAATTAATACTGTTACATGAATTGTAAAAGCATGAATATGATGTACCATAAAATCAGCTGTACCTAATTTAATAGGCATCATTGCAATTTTACCACCAACTTCAACAACGTCGCCTCCAAAGGCATAACTTGTTGTTGCTAAAGCATTTGGAGCTGTTGTTCCAGGTGCTAATAAATGAATATTTTGAATCCATTGTGCAAAGATAGGTTGTAACTGAATAGCTTTATCTGAGAACATATCTTGTGGACGACCTAATGCTCGCATTGTATCATTATGGATATATAAGCCAAAAGAATGGCATCCTAAGAAAATACAAACCCAGTTTAAGTGCGAAATAATTGCATCACGGTGACGTAATACACGATCTAATAAGTTATTATAATTATTTGCTGGAGTGTAATCACGTACCATAAAGATAGCGCCATGTGCTGCACCACCAACGACACAGAATCCACCAATCCACATATGATGTGTGAATAATGATAATTGAGTAGCATAATCAGTTGCAATGTATGGATATGGTGGCATAGCATACATATGATGTGCAACGATAATACTTAATGAGCCCATCATTGCTAAGTTAATTGCTAATTGAGCGTGCCAAGATGTTGTTAGAATTTCATATAAACCTTTATGGCCTTCACCAGTAAAGGGACCTTTATGAGCTTCTAAAATTTCTTTCATACTATGACCGATACCCCAATTTGTACGGTACATATGTCCTGCAAAAATAAATAAAACAGATAAAGCTAAATGGTGATGAGCTATATCGCTTAACCATAAGCCACCTGTTACAGGATTTAAACCACCTTTAAAAGTTAAGAAATCTGAGTATTCACTCCAGTGACCACTAAAGAAAGGTGCTAAACCTTTACTAAAGCTTGGATATAATTGTGCCATTAACTCACGGTTAATTAAAAATTCGTGAGGTAAAGGAATTTCTTGTGGTGCAACACCTGCATCTAATAATTTATTAATTGGTAATGCAATATGAATTTGGTGTCCAGACCATGATAAACAACCTAATCCAAGTAAACCAGCTAAATGATGGTTCATCATTGATTCTGCATTTTGGAACCATTCTAATTTTGGAGCCGCTTTATGGTAATGGAACCAACCTGCAAATAACATTAATGCAGACATTATAAGACCACCAATGGCAATCCAATATAATTCTACTTCACTCGTAATTCCTTCTGCTCGCCACATTTGGAACCAACCTGATGTTGTTTGGACACCTTGGAAATTTCCACCTACGTCGCCATTTAAAATTTCTTGACCAACGATTGGCCAAACTACTTGTGAACTTTGTTTAATACTGATTGGATCACTTAACCAAGCTGAATAATTAGAGAAATACGCTCCATGGAAGTGCATACCACTAATCCATAAGAAAATAACCGCTAATTGGCCAAAGTGTGCGCTAAAAATTTTACGAGAAACTTCTTCTAATGAGCTGGTTTGGCTATCAAAATCATGAGCATCAGCGTGTAAATTCCAAATCCAAGTAGTTGTTTTTGGACCCTTCGCTAACGTTCTTGAAAAATGTCCTGGTTGTGCCCATTTTGCAAAACTAGTTTCCACAGCGTCTTTTTCAACAAAAATTTGTACATTTTTTGCTCGACGCTCTGTTGAGCTTATTGCCATTGACTTTCTCCTTTTGGGAGACGAAAATCTATGAAACTCTCATGAATAAATAAGAAATAGAAATTTTATATTCTATTAAATAATTATGAGTTTTCAGAATACTATTATACATTAAT